CAAAAAATTTCTAATTTATAATCGATTAGATAAAATTTCAAAGAATCCCACGATTCCATATATTATTAACCGTGTATTTTTTTTTGTTTAATTCGCGAGGAGCTGGATGAGAAGAAACTCTCGTGTCCGGTTCTGTAGTAGAGATGGATGGAATTGATAAACAACCATCAACTATAACCCCAAAAGAACCAGATTCCGTAAACAACACAGAGGAAGAATGAAAGGAATATCTTATCGAGGTAATCGTATTTGCTTCGGTAGATATGCTCTTCAAGCGCTTGAACCCGCTTGGATCACATCTAGACAAATAGAAGCAGGGCGGCGAGCAATGACACGAAATGCACGCCGCGGTGGAAAAATATGGGTACGCATATTTCCAGACAAACCTGTTACAGTAAGACCTACAGAAACACGTATGGGTTCGGGGAAAGGATCTCCCGAATATTGGGTAGCTGTCGTTAAACCCGGTAGAATACTTTATGAAATGAGCGGAGTAGCAGAAAATATAGCTAGAAGGGCTATTTCAATAGCGGCATCTAAAATGCCTATACGAACTCAATTCATTCTTTCTGGATAGGAATGTAGAAACAAACGAAAGGGGTTTTTTGGATGAAAAAAAAACAATTGCAGGTTTATTTTTTTGTTTTGAACAAATAATATTTCTTTTTTTTTATTTATACCTTTGCATTGAAAAAGAAAAAACCGATAAAAAAAAAAATGATATGATTCAACCTCAAACCCATTTGAATGTAGCGGATAACAGCGGGGCCCGAGAATTGATGTGTATTCGAATCATAGGAGCTAGTAATCGACGATATGCTCATATTGGTGACATTATTGTTGCTGTAATCAAGGAAGCAGTACCAAATACACCTCTAGAAAGATCAGAAGTGGTCCGAGCTGTCATTGTACGTACTTGTAAAGAACTCAAACGCGACAACGGTATGATAATACGATATGATGACAACGCTGCGGTTGTTATTGATCAAGAAGGAAATCCAAAAGGAACCCGAATTTTCGGCGCGATCGCCCGGGAATTAAGACAGTTAAATTTCACTAAAATAGTTTCATTAGCACCTGAAGTATTATAGGGGAAGACCTTAATATAGTATTTGAATGAAATTGATTAAATTTATTTAAGAAATTGATTAAATTTATTTAATTAATTAGTAGATTGTTTATCTATCACGTATATATCTTTAATAATTCATAAATATTAAAAAATTCAGAAAAAAAGAAAAAAAGAAAAAGAGCATGTTGATTATATCAAAATTCGGGGGAAACAAAAATCTTAGTTTATCATGAGTAAAGACACTATTGCTGACATAATAACCTCTATACGAAATGCTGACATGAATAAAAAAAGAACAGTTCGAATACCATCTACTAACATCACTGAAAATATTGTTAAAATCCTTTTACAAGAAGGTTTTATTGAAAACGTGAGAAAACATCAAGAAAGCAATAAATATTTTTTGGTTTTAACCCTACGACATAGAAGAAATAGGAAAGGACCATATAGAACTGTTTTAAATTTAAAACGGATCAGTCGACCCGGTCTACGAATATATTCTAACTATCAACGAATTCCTAGAATTTTAGGCGGAATGGGGGTTGTAATTCTTTCTACTTCTCGAGGTATAATGACAGACCGAAAGGCTCGACTAGAAGGAATCGGCGGAGAAGTTTTGTGTTATATATGGTAATCTTTCTAATAGCCGACACGGTCATATTTGTGAAAAAAGAGAAAGGACAAGTTTATAATATTACCCCTCTTACATTAGTTGATACTTCAAAGCGGTTTTACCTGGAATGAAACAACAAAAATGGATTCGTGAGGGTTTAATTACTGAACAACTTACCGATGGTATGTATCTTCCGGATTCGTTTAGATAACAAAAAAATTATTCTGGTTTTTGTTTCGTAAAGGATTCCATGTAGTTTTATACGTATACTACCAGGAAATAGACTAAAAATTGAGGTAAGTCCTTATGATTCAACCAAAGGGCGTATAATTTAGAGACTCCAAAGCAAAGACTTGAATGATTAGGCGGTTTTTTCAATTTCAACATTCTTTCGTGAGGATACAATTCGAAATTAAAAATTTCAAGAAACTTATTTTCTTCCAATAAGTAGATTCGGAATTAAGAAAAGGAATGACAAATATGAAAATAAGGGCCTCCGTTCGTAAAATTTGTGAAAAATGTCGATTGATCCGTAGGCGGGGACGAATTATAGTAATTTGTTCTAACCCGAGACATAAACAAAGACAAGGATAATCTTTCTAAAACAAAAAGACTCTCGAAATCTAAAGGACCCGATGTACAGATGTACAAATAAATAAGGAAAAAATAAGTAAAAAAAAAAAAAAAATAATAATAATAAGGATCCATTTTGACATGAAATGGATATATCCATATATCTCTGACTTATATTTATGAGATGATAAAATATGGCAAAACCTATACCAAAAATTGGTTCGCGTAGAAATAGACGTATT